CTTTTACATATCCCCCTTGTTTATCCATTTTTTCGGAAATGATAAAAAGCAGGATATTCCTGGATACACTTGAAAAATCTTCATCTAATGAGCTCCACAACTCTTGGGTTTATACCAACAAACAAAAAGGGCAAAATTTCAATAACGAGTTTCGAAATCGAATTTTTGCTCTAGACAAAAAAAAAGATATTTCTTTCAATATGAATATACTCGAAACAAGGACTCGGTTGTGTACTGACGATTCTAAAAACGAATACTTATCCCCAAGACATGATGCTTTATTGACCGGATCATATCGCAGAACACTCTACAAAAACCCCACAATTGAAGAAATGAATCTAAAAGATTTCCGAGATAGTCTAAATATGATTTATCGTCTCCTTCTTCCGGATACTGATTCCAACGAATCTGAACAGAACCTAAATGACGAATTCGTCCTGTTCGAATTGGAACAGAACTTAAAGGACGAGAACCTAAAGGACGAATTGGAACAGAACTTAAAGGACGAGAATCGAACAGGACGAATTGGAACAGAACTTAAATGTCGAATTGGAACAGAACTTAAATGTCGAATTGGAACAGAACCTAAATGGCGAATTCGAACAGAACTTAAATGGCGAATCAGAATCCACCAATCTAAATGATGAAAACATTCCGATTAGCCTAACCAAAATGCGTAAAAAAGTCCCTCGATGGTTCTACAACCAATTAGTCACCGAGATAGAACAAGAAGCAACAGACCTTAACCCTCCCATCGATCATAACATTCGTTCACGAAGATCCAAACGTCGAGTACTTATGGTTGAGACTACTACGACGGTTGATAATGTTGAAAGGCCATTGGGCCCTGAGGAGGAACCAAACGAAGTGGCTATGAGATCTTATCCATACAAAGCAGACTATCGGAGAGAGCTAATCAAAGGTTCTATGCGGGTTCAACGGCGTAAACTAGTTTTTGGGGAATGGTTTCTAACAAGGCCACATTCCCCTCTTTTTTGGGAGAGAGTCCAATTTTTCACTTTTTCACCAGATGATATCTCCATCTCCAGGGTCATTCAAAAAATTGTGAGTTTTAGAAATTGGGTGTTGAAAGGGAAATTCAAAGAGGTAAAGTATAGAAAACAAAAAAAGCAAATAAAACCAGCCAAAAAAGGAAAGTACGAACTAGAGCAGGACGCATACAAGGCAGCAGAGGCCTGGAGTTACTTTGACTATGGGGCCGAAATAAGAACTATCGGGTTATTAATTCAATCTTTTTTGAGAAAAAGGATTCTATTGCCTTCATGCATAATTGCGAAAAATATTGGACGTATCTTGCTATGGAAACGTCCTGAATGGGTTGAGGATTTCGGAGAATTGGAAAAAGAGAAACATTTGATATGTAACTTTGAGGGTTATCCATTAGACGAAAAAGAATTTCCGCTAAATTGGATGTCAATAGGTATTCAGGTAAAAATCCTATCTCCTTTCCGTTTGAAACCTTGGCCCAACGCGAAACTAGAATCTTCTCAGCAAGATGAAGACTGTTTTTTAACATTTTGGGGACGGGAAACTGACCGTCCTTTTGGTGCGACCCGAGAAGGACAAGGACCTTTGATTTTCTGTTTTAGAATCATTTTCAACGAACTCCAAAAAAAAAGGGAAAATCTAAATTCTCTAGCTCGAAGAGTTTTCAAAGAAAAAACAAAATTAGAAGAGGAAACTGACCGTCCTTTTGGTGCGACCCGAGAAGGACAAGGACCTTTGATTTTCTGTTTTAGAATCATTTTCAACGAACTCCAAAAAAAAAGGGAAAATCTAAATTCTCTAGCTCGAAGAGTTTTCAAAGAAAAAACAAAATTAGAAGTAGATGACTCGAGTGAAATTAAAGAACAAAAAGATTCCCTAATTAGCAATGAGATAATTCACGAATCATTTAATCAAATTCCATCTCCGAGTTGGAAAAATTCTTCAGTGACAGAAAAAAAAATGAAGGATCTCACTGAGAAAATAAGTACAACTCGAAATGAACTAGAAAGAATCACAAAAGAGAAAAAAAAAGTAACTCAAAGGAATCTTAGTCTTAAGAAAAGAAGTTCTAATGCTAAAAAAAACTGGCAACAAATAGTCAAAAGAAGAAAGGCTCGATTCATCGCTAAATTACCCCGGTTTTTCAAATTATTCATTGAAAGAATATACGATTTCTTTTTAGCTATCATGAATAATGGCAGAATGAATACAGAACTTTTTCTTGAAAAAAGAAAAAAAAAATCCATTTCTAATAATGAAAGAAAAGAAGAAAAAATGAATAAACAAAAGAAAATGATAATTAGCTCTACGTTCAGGTTTAGGTTCATCTGTTGAGAAAAGGGCTTCAACATCTCCTGGTCTTGTGGGCTCTTTTTCTTCTTGATTTCGATGCTTTTCATTCGATGCTTCCTTGATCTTTATCCTTTCAATACTACCATCTGGATTTACAAGCGAAATCTCATTCTCATTACTACTTTCTTTATTATTTGTAAGCGAAATCTCATTCTCATTACTACTTTCTTTATTATTTGTAAGCGAAATCTCATTCTCATTACTACTTTCTTTATTATTTGTATCAGTCCTACTCCCAATATCCAAAAGTAATTTGGTTGGTATCAACCAAGGTTTCGTTTTATATGTATTATAAAGTAAGTAAAATTCTGGAAAGAACCCACTGAGATAGCCTACCTTTTTTTCTTCCATCCAGTCAAAAAATGCTTTGTGGGAGTTTGTTGGATTGATTTCTAGATCCCTAAAATAAAAGAAATCTTGAATTATTTCAGGATTTGGAGTACGACGCTTTTCAAGCGCATGCCTCTTGGTATCGATCGTGATCTCTAGGCCTCTAAAATAAAAGAAATCTTGAATTATTTCAGGATTTGGAGTACGACGCTTTTCAAGCGCATGCCTCTTGGTATCGATCGTGATCCAGGCCTCAAAATCGATCTCGCTTTCTTTTTGAAAAAGATCAAAATGGGAAATTGGAAAATCCAAAAATTTTCTATCGGCCGTTTTTTCCATATATAGAATATTGCTCTTTTCTAGAAAATTAGTAATAGGGCTCAACATATCAAAAAGGGTTTGTCTAGCCCTTGTATAAGAAGAAATCTCTGGCTTCGTATTTCCTTGAAGCGGAGATCTATCCAAAAAGCGTTCCCTTTGATTTTCATAATTAAGAAATTGATATGAGAAAAGATCATATTTATAGGATTTTTGAAAATTTTTTTTTTGATTAGATAATGAATCTACTTCCAATTGTTTTTGTTTTTTGGAATCAATTAATTGATCTTTTGAATACGATTTGCTAAAATTGTCCTTTTTAGCTATACGACGCTGATGAACTCTATTTCGCCATTTTTCTGGTATTAATCTAGACCATGTGATCTGAGATAAATCGTATTGATAATGGCCTCTTAACCAGTTTTTCCAGTGATTCATTTGAGAACTCGGAAGTTTCTTATTCCGCAATTTCGAATGACCCATTCCTTGTCTTTCAAAAGACGACTTTATTTCAGGCTTAAGAAAAAAGGGGATTCCTTGATATTGAAGAACAGATCTTAATTTAGACGAGTTACTAACTTTCATTTGTGATAATTTGTAAAATACATATATTTGTGACACGTAGGATAAGTTATGTGCATTTTTTTTTTTTTTTTTTTGGACTCTTCCTAATATTATTCCTAATATTATCAAGTGACTTTTTAATAGACCGAGATGGTAGTATTGAAAGGATAAAGATCAAGGAAGCATCGAATGAAAAGCATCGAAATCAAGAAGAAAAAGAGCCCACAAGACCAGGAGATGTTGAAGCCCTTTTCTCAACAGATGAACCTAAACCTGAACGTAGGCTAACAGCTCAGGAAAGGAAAGAGAGAAGTCAGATCCTACTAGACCTAATTCTATTAGGGGACGCTTATTTGCTTTGGGAAGTCAACTGGGACCCTGGCTTCAAGGAAGAGCTGGACTTTCATTGTTCGCTAGTTTCTTGGCTCCAGAAACTGTCGAGGGGGAAAGATGGAATCATGGACTACGTCCTACGCAGGGAAGGAGTCCAGCTCAAGATGTTAAGGCTTGGGTCTGACTGGCAAGAAACGCAGTGCCAGAGAATATTCGTTCTAGAACCCATTCGTCGGTCTGAAGAAAAAAATGGACAATTTATTATGTATCAAACCATAGGTATTTCGTTGGTTCATAAGAGTAAGTACCAAATTCATCAACAATACCAAGAGCTTCTCCATTTTTCTAAGAAAAATGTTGATGAAGCTATTTCACCACATGACAGAATAAGTGGAAAGAGAGCCAAAAAGAATTTTGATTTGCTTGTTCCTGAAACTATTTTCTCGTTTAGACGTCGTAGAAAATTGAGAATTCTAATGTGTTTGAATTCAAAGAATAGAAATGATGTAGATAGAAATCGAGTATTTTGGAACGGAAAGGACGTAAAAAATACCAGCCAAGTTTCCCATCCCAATAAAGATCTTGATAGAGAGAAAAATCCATTCAAATTAATGAAATTAAAGCTCTTTCTTTGGCCTAATTATCGATTCGAAGATTTAGCTTGTATGAATCGTTATTGGTTTGATACCAATAATGGCAGTCGTTTCAGTATGTTAAGAATACATCTTTATCCACGATTGAAAATATAATATAGGATATCGGAACACAAATACACAGATCCCATGTCTTGTCTCACATTTCATTCTAGTATCCAATATGAAATTGGATAATGGCAGTCGTTTCAGTATGTTAAGAATACATCTTTATCCACGATTGAAAATATAATATAGGATATCGGAACACAAATACACAGATCCCATGTCTTGTCTCACATTTCATTCTAGTATCCAATATGAAATTGGATAATGTCTCAATTAGATCTCGAAATGCCTCAACAGAACCTTATTCATTTTAGGTCTAAATTCTTCGATGGGAAAATGTACCAATCCCTTTCTATTCCTATCTAAAATTGGAAAGGGGATTGGTTGATTTGA